TCCATCCCAAATAATATTTTTGTTTATTCTATTTTGTATCGTTTTGGCGGCATGGCCGAGTGGTAAGGCGGAGGACTGCAAATCCTTGTTCCCCAGTTCAAATCCGGGTGTCGCCTGGTTCTAATTAACAAAACAAAAAACTATAAATCCCTTATCGACTATCGACTACTATAACTCATATAACCTAGAACTCGCGGATTATTCTCCAGTCGAAGGGAAAGAGAGGAGGAGGTTTCTTGATACATACTTTATTCTAAGTATACGAGAGTTCTCAAAAGTGAAAGTTCTGTAAATTCTTGTGGATAGAAAGATTTTTACTTTAGTAAATAGTGGAAGGAATACCATGAGACCCATTCATTCCCTTCCATTTTGGTTACTGACTGGTCAGCGGGGGGGATTAGTAATTGTGGAAAAGAAAGACGAAATAGAGTTTGTATACAAACTCAAAAAAGTCGCTGAGTACTTAAGGTATTAGATTGGTTCATTAAATTAATAGTACAAAATGGATAGTCCAAAAAATTTTGACTCTGTACCATGGATTTCACTATTATTAGTAAACAATAATGGAATAATTCCTTCATATTCATAGAAATAGGGGACATAATTCACATGGATATTGTAAGTCTCGCTTGGGCTGCTTTAATGGTAGTCTTTACGTTTTCTCTTTCACTTGTAGTATGGGGAAGAAGTGGACTCTAGAAATATTCCTTAATTAATTACTCATTGAGTTTTTATTTGAGGAATAAAACTGTATCATTTGTTTTAGATTTATAGATCGCTCCAGAAAGTGTTTTTCATTTTTAATTAAAGATAATAAAGAAATGTCAATAAAAGAAATATTTAACTAATTCCCATGTTTATATTTCGATTCGAAACGAAATGAAATCTAGATGATAGGAAATAGATTTGATTTTGTTGTGCTTTATCGATTTCTTTCATATCGGGTTTTACGTGTTAAAAATGGATGAGGTTTACTATTTCTTTTTCATTTCAAAAAGATCGAAGAAGTTTCCACACCATAGAACTCTTTCAAGCATCTATCCACTCGTCAATCAATTCAATTACTTTACTTCTTGAGTTGGCAATGATAAAAAAAGATTACTAAGTTGGTTTTTTATTAAGATATACCATATTTTTCTTTCTTTGATTCTTTTGGCAGATACTGCGTTTATATTTTACAGAACCCGAAATCGCAGAATTCGAGCTATAAAATAAACGTAAGGTAAGAGTTGCCTTTCGATTAGTTCGGATTGATCAGAATGAATCCAAATGGATCAAATAGATGGAGCAAAAAAAGAGAATTGGGGTCGCTATGTACATACCATATATGAAGATATATATTGTGGATTGATCGATATTCAATTAAGTCTGTATCTTTATTCGAGTTATAGGACAACTTCCTACACGAAAAAAAAAAAACACTAATCGAATTAATAGTATGGTAGAAAGATTCATATGAATCTTTCTACCATACTATTAAATCTCATTGAATATTGCTGATTCTAGCCTGCTCATTTCAATTAAGAAATGAAATTGGAATTTTATTTTGATTTTTCAATCATTTATAAAGAACTAAGAAGTCAAGTTTCATTCAAATTAATCATTTTGGCTGACCGTTTTTACATAAATAATAAGTAAAAAAGCAGTAGGAACTAGAATGAATAGTGCAGTAGCAATAAATGCGAGAATGTTTACTTCCATAATCTCATCGTTTTTTTACTTCGCATTAACTCGGGATTTAATCCCATAGAGATGATCAAAATTTTACCTGTAAATTTGAATTCAATGGAATGAATTACTTCTTCATGATATTGAATCAGATTAATATCATGAATAACAATATCTGAGCTATCATATCAATTCGCCGTCGCGAATTGAATAGTATAACATAGGAAGATCTTTTATCCATACTGAATCCAAAAAAAAAATGGGATTTGTCATCTAATCAACAATTCCGTTATTTAGCATTCTTTTTTTTTTATTCTTTTTCCATAATCTGTCGTCTTCCTTGTACAATCAACCATCTAATGAAGTTTCACTTTTCCTTTTCCACTCACACTGGTTACAAAACCCCCAAAACAATAAATAAAAAATAGAATATTCTAGCAAATTCATTTTCATTATTTTTTTAGGATGTTTGTTCTTAGAACTTTTACTTAATAAAACTTTAATAAAAAAAAATTACAAACAAAAGTCTTATTTTTTATTTAGTATTATTAATAATTAAAAATGGAAAATTAAGAAAAAACGAAAAAAGGATTCTTCAGTACTTCATTACAAAGAGTCTAAAAAGGAGGGGATAGGATCTTTCTTTGATCCTTCTTTTCTTAATATCGCTCCTCCTTTTCGTGAATTGAATACTAGGGCGCATATATGAAAAGTTCAACGTGAAATTTGAATGAGATAAAATGTTTGAACTTGAAATTGGTTAGTCTTAATGATTCAGATGGGACAAAACTGGGAACAGAAAGAGAGATAAGATTAATTGGAAAAGTATTTTGTCAAGATAATTTTAATAAAAAAAAAACATGGGTATGAGTCTAGTACTAAATATCTCTTCTAGGAATCAGTTCTAGCTCAAATACTGAAAATTATTCGATTTGTTTGATAAGAAACAACTAAAAAATCCAAAAGGAAAAAATAACTAAGAATCATCAAATGAATTCCTATTGAAAGTCAAATTCTATTGTTGTCCTTTTCCAAAAAAGTGGAAAGATGAGTGGATATATTTTTTTATTTTATTATTGGATCCGTCGGGACTGACGGGGCTCGAACCCGCAGCTTCCGCCTTGACAGGGCGGTGCTCTAACCAATTGAACTACAATCCCAGGGAACTACAGTATAGAGTATCCAGTTTTTTTATGATTTGATTGAAAATATTTCGAGTTAGCATTTTCGTGTTGTAACAGAGCCACAAGTGATATATTGATCTCCACGTGAATATACACTTTAGTGAGAACAACACCAATTACTAGTAAATTTGCCTTGTTTCAAAATCAAGTGAGAATAAATCTTTCAATAAAGAAAAAGGGTTTTCTTTTTTTTTTTTCTATTTAGAGTTTAAATATTTAAACTTAAAGATTATAACATAATCTCAATCTAGATCAAAATTTCCATTTCCCTGAACAAAAAAAATAGAGTATATAGCAGAAAATTGGATTCTTTTTATCATCCTTTTCGGAAGAACAAATAAAATATCTTCATCTCATAATGGATGAGCGAATTATTGGGCCGAGCTGGATTTGAACCAGCGTAGACATATTGCCAACGAATTTACAGTCCGTCCCCATTAACCGCTCGGGCATCGACCCAGGAAGAATCAATTCAATTTTAGGCTTATTCATAATCTATGATCAACTTCCTTTTGTAGTACCCTACCCCCAGGGGAAGTCGAATCCCCGTTGTCTCCTTGAAAGAGAGATGTCCTGAACCACTAGACGATGGGGGCATACGTGCCCAACTGCCATCATACTATGAACATAGTATGAGCAGTTTTTTGAAATTGTCAATATAATAGAATGGAATAATTCGATTCACAAGGATCTTTCCGGATTCTATGATTCCATAGAATTCTTTTGTCATTTCAATTTAATTTAGGAATTATTCATTCTAACCATTCGCTATAAAATATAGAATTCTATTCTATATTTTATAATTTAAATCTAATAGTAATTAATATAGAACTCGAGATAATATGAAATGAAAGAATCCTTTCATTAAGGGATTTGTCTACTAAAAAAAAAAAAAAAAGAAAAAAAATCAGGTAGGTGTAAGTTAAACAAAACCCATTACTACTACCTAATCCGGATTTCAAAACGAGTCCCTAACTACTCTCCATCTACTTATGTATTGTATAGTATATAATAAGTTAGCGTATGTAATATATGTACATAGATCTATTTTCTATGTATATACATAGTGACTCGGCCAAGAATTGGCTAAAAGGGCCCTTTTAACTCAGTGGTAGAGTAACGCCATGGTAAGGCGTAAGTCATCGGTTCAAATCCGATAAGGGGCTTTTCATAAAACCCCATTATATTTGAACGGGGAATACAGATATATTGCTATTTTTAACGTACAAAGTAAACAACTTTCTAAGTATAATAAGTTATACTTAGGTTATACTATAGTAGTTATAAAGTTGAACTAAAATTCATTATATTATAATGATAAGATAAGTCGTTTCTCGAATCAGCAACTATTCCTATTTTCTATTATTTAAATCAAATTCATTGAAATGGAAAGATTCGAAATCAACAAATGAAAAAGTAAGTGGACCTAACCTATTGAATCATGACTATACCCGCTATTCTGATATTCAAATTTGATAGAGATTCAATTGGAACAGTTGACCTTTTATTTTTTTTTTCTTTAAACTCTGCATGAATTTGTCGATATTTCCGATTAAATCTTTGTATTCCTAGCTGAATAAATTGGCTAGTCTTTTCCTCCTAGAGAGTCGAAAACTTTTATTACAACTCACAACAAAAAAAGCCATTTTCCATATCTTTATTTTCTTTGATTTCAAAACGGAATGAATTTCGATCTTATCTATCGAATAAGATTTCGATATAGTGTGGTTTCATGTACCAACTATCTCTATATCTATGCATCCCGTATTTATGTTCCGACAATGGGATGGAGACTGCATGTGTGAAAGAAACTTTCATTTCAAGTTTCCTATTTTTTACTTAAATTTAAATTCCATACGATATTCAATAAACAATCAAAAAATAGGAAATTCGATCTTTTTTGAATAGATAAAAAGTAAATAGAAAAATATTCGAAGTATCTTTCTTTCTTCGACCCGTGAAAATGAAACAATATATTCTGACATTTCCGACTGATCTGAAAGAAAAAAACGAACTATAAACAGACAAAAAATAAACATATAAAGAAGAGTCTCTAAAGATAGTTATTTCTTTATACTCCATTTTACGAACAAGATGCAACAATAAGCTTAATTTAATTAGGTTTTCGGTTAAAAGGGTTGGTTTGAA